AGTTTTGGTATGTTAGGGGATATCATTATTGCTGAACCCAACGCCTACATTGCATTTGCCGGTAAAAGAGTAATTGAACAAACATTGAATAAAATAGTACCTGAAGGTTCACAAGCGGCCGAATTTTTATTCCATAAGGGCTTATTCGATCCAATCGTACCACGTAATCCTTTAAAAAGTATTCTGAATGAGTTATTTCAGCTCCATGCTTTCTTTCCTTTGAATCATAAAGAAAGGGGGCCCTAAGTTAATTAGTTAATTAAATTAGTTAATTTTGTTTTTTAATTTCTGGCGAACAAATATTTATTTATCGTTTATCAGAATCAAAGGAAAAATCTATTCCTTGTATTTTTTTTGGTAACATAAGAGTCAATTGTAGAAAGAATTATGTAAATAATTTTTTTTTGTCGATAGTTCTGATTACTAATTAGGAAACCTTTATCAACAAGATAAAAGAGTGAATTCTTTCTTCCACGAAATTCAATTGGACAAGGTAAATAATAAAGAAAACGAATTTTATGTTCTTTTCTTACCTCTATATTGTATAGAAAATATGGAGTCTTCCGTATTTCTATAATCCCCCCGAATCCCCCATTTTTTTTTTACTAAGAATCCCTCTTGCTGCATCGAATTGGAACAAGTTTTTCGGTAATTTAGAAGCGGAAAAAATGCTTTATTCTTTATTAATTTATTAAAATTAAAATATTAAATTAAAATTAAAATATTAAAAAATTATAAGACAAGAAAAAGATAATATAAAGAAGAATAACAAACAAATGGATTATCATACATATATTTCATGTAGAAAGAGGAATAAATTCATTTAGTTAGTTCTCCACTCCTTGCACTTTATTATTATACTCTTATACTCACTTAGATATACTTAGATATACTTAACTTAATAGAATTATATACGAATTATAATGATTTTAAGATATATTTTTAACAATATAATATAACAATAATAAATAAAAAAATTAATATAACTATAATTAATATAACTATAACAATAAATAACAGGTACAAATATTAAATCGAGGTGCCCATTCTATGACAATTCTCAACAACTTACCCTCTATTTTTGTGCCTTTAGTAGGCTTAGTATTTCCGGCAATTGCAATGGCTTCTTTATCTCTTCATGTTCAAAAAAACAAGATTTTTTAGATCTGATGGGGCAAATTTAATTTCCGACATATATATTTTTCAAGACTTAGACTTGGGTTATAACACAAATAAATATCTATTTAGTATAATATCATATAAAATAAAATGTGGCTTCCTTCAAACATAAATGAACCAACATAAATGAAACTTAGGCAAGCATAAATAGGATATATGAGGAAATGAGCTATTTGAAAATAAGTCGAGATTGGATAGATAGCTGAATAAAAGCTAAGCCAATGTATCTATATGTATCATATGTGTATAGATAGCCGATCATATGAAAGAAAGGGCTCCTATTATTTTAGTTTAGATCTAACGAATTTCATGAATTCTTCCTAAAGGTTCACATCAGAATAATGCGAGTTGATGAAAGTTACTTCGGAAAAAAGTAAGATCAAAATTCATTTAGGCTAGTCTCCTACTTCCAATAAAATGCAACTGAATTTAGTATGAGTTCTCGATCAGAACATATATGGATAGAGTTTATAGCGGGGTCTCGAAAAACAAGTAATTTCTGTTGGGCCTTTATACTTTTTTTAGGTTCTTTGGGGTTTTTATTGGTTGGAATTTCCAGTTATCTTGACAGAAATTTGATATCTTTATTTCCGTCTCAGCAAATAATTTTTTTTCCACAAGGGGTCGTGATGTCTTTCTATGGGATCGCCGGATTATTTATTAGTTCTTATTTGTGGTGTACAATTTTTTGGAATGTAGGGAGTGGTTATGATCGATTCGATAGAAAAGAAGGAATAGTGTGTATTTTTCGTTGGGGATTTCCTGGAAAAAATCGGCGCATCTTACTCCGATTCCTTATGAACGATATTCAGTCTATCAGAATAGAAGTTAAAGAAGGTATTTATGCTCGGCGTGTCCTTTATATGGAAATCAGAGGCCAGGGGGCTATTCCTTTGACTTGTACTGATGAGAATTTGACTCCACGAGAAATTGAACAAAAAGCCGCGGAATTGGCCTATTTTTTGCGTGTACCAATTGAAGTATTTTGAGGAATGAACATTTTCTTAGCAGAAGGAAAAAAATCCAAGAGTCCTCTTTTCTTCGATAGCACAACCTAATTGAAATTTTTTCACAATACTGATGAACCAAAGAAAATAGATTATATATATACCAAATATACGAACAATTATAAAAAAAAAACTTTTTTTTTTTTGTCCGCAATTTTTTTTTTTTCAAAATATCAAATATTTTGATAGAAAGCAATTCTTTTATTTCGAAATCCTAATTTGAAGTGACTCTTTTGGACATTCGTCGAAAAGAGGGAATTGCTTCGAATTTGAGCAATTGAGATATCCGGAAACAATCTTGTTTTCCTCCTTCATGTACGCTTTCTTAGGCTATTTCTGTAGTCTTTCTAAATTCAAGGGCTAACCAGTGACTCACAAATAAAAAAGAGGGAATAGATTAATAAGTTCGAAACCTTGTAATAGAATTTATGCTTGATAGAAATATTAGATCGTATAGAGTCGACGAATGAGGTGAGTTCATTAAAAATTTACAGACGAAAAATGGAAAAAAAAAAATATTCATTCCCCTTCTATATCTTACATCTCTAGTATTTTTGCTATGGTGGATCCCCTTTTCATTTAATAAAAGTCTGGAATCTTGGGTTATTAATTGGTGGAATACTAGTAAATCCGAAACCCTTTTCAATGATATCCAAGAAAAGAGTATTCTAGAAAAATTCCTAGAATTAGAAGAACTTTTGCTCTTGGACGAACTGATAAAGGAATATCCGGAAACACATCTACAAAAATTTCGTATCGGAATCCACCAAGAAACGATCGAATTGATCAGGATGTACAATGAGGTTGGTATCCATACGATTTTTCACTTCTCGACAAATATAATCTGTTTCATTATTTTAAGTGGTTATTCTATTCTAAGTAATGAAAAACTTATTATTCTTAATTCTTGGATGCAAGAATTCCTATATAACTTAAGTGACACAATAAAAGCTTTTTCTATTCTTTTATTAACCGATTTATGTATAGGATTCCATTCACCCCACGGTTGGGAACTAATGATTGGCTCTATCTACAAAGATTTTGGATTTGCTCATAATGATCAAATTATATCTGGGCTTGTTTCCACTTTTCCAGTCATTCTCGATACCATTTTTAAATATTGGATCTTCCGTTATTTAAATCGTATATCTCCGTCACTTGTAGTGATTTATCATTCAATGAATGACTGAAAAATGATCCACTGATTCAATTAGAATGTTTGTTATTTGATTTTGTATATAAGCAAAACATTCCAAATCTTACTTTGTTTTTATACACTTCTTTTCTTTTTTTTTCTATACATTTAAGAGTTTATACATCCAAGAGATTCAGATTCTTCTCACATTTTAGTTTTAGTAAAAATTTTTCAGTAAATACCAGCATCGTGGATAGGGAACTTTATTAGTGACCTATCTAAGTTTATTGTAGAAATTTTCGGGATCAACGATTGTACCATGCAAAATAGAAAGACCTTTTCTTGTATAAAGGAAGAGATTACTCACTCCATTTCCGTATCACTCATGATATATATAATAACTCGGTCATCCATTTCAAATGCATATCCCATTTTTGCACAGCAGGGTTATGAAAATCCGCGCGAAGCAACTGGCCGTATTGTATGTGCAAATTGTCATTTGGCGAATAAGCCCGTGGATATTGAAGTTCCGCAGGCAGTACTTCCTGATACTGTATTTGAAGCAGTTGTTCGAATTCCTTATGATATGCAACTGAAACAAGTTCTTGCTAATGGCAAAAAGGGGGCTTTGAATGTGGGGGCTGTTCTTATTTTACCCGAGGGATTTGAATTAGCCCCCCCTGATCGTATTTCGCCAGAGATGAAAGAAAAGATAGGTAATCTGTCTTTTCAGAGCTATCGACCCACTAAAAAAAATATTCTTGTGATAGGTCCCGTTCCTGGTCAGAAATATAGTGAAATTACCTTTCCTATTCTTTCTCCGGACCCCGCTAATAAGAAAGATGCTCACTTTTTAAAATATCCCATATACGTAGGCGGAAACAGAGGAAGGGGTCAGATTTATCCCGACGGGAGCAAGAGTAACAATACGGTTTATAATGCTACAGCAGCGGGTATAGTAAGCAAAATCATACGAAAAGAAAAGGGGGGGTACGAAATAACCATAACAGATGCGTCAGAAGGACGTCAAATAATTGATAGTATACCTCCAGGACCAGAACTTCTTGTTTCAGAAGGCGAATCCATCAAACTTGATCAACCATTAACTAGTAATCCAAATGTGGGCGGATTTGGTCAGGGGGATTCGGAAATAGTGCTTCAAGACCCATTACGTGTCCAAGGTCTTTTGTTCTTTTTTGCATCGGTTATTTTGGCACAAATTTTTTTAGTTCTTAAAAAGAAACAGTTTGAGAAGGTTCAATTATCCGAAATGAATTTCTAGATCCGCGGATTTATCAGCATTAAGTTCTTAAAAAGAAAACAATTTTTGTTGGCAATTATGTATGATCAAAAAAAATTGTGAAAATCCTTTTTCTTTTGTTTCTATTTTCTTTTATACCAGATTTGGGGAATTACTTGTACCGCATTTCTAGTCATAGTATAGATATTGGTAAAAAGACGAGTTGAATTTATCCCCCCCTTTTTTTTTTTCTTTTTTTTTTTTTAATCTAAATGGGAGGACGGTGTAATTATGTCACTATTGTCAGATTTAACTGTCATAGAATATATCAATAGCTTTTTCTATTCTAATAGAATCAAATTCGACTAGATACTAAGCATAAGATAAGTAAGTAGAAAAGCAAAGGCTAAATGCGGAGAATAAGGGAGTATAGAAGGTA